TTAACTTATATTGAATAAGTGAATAAATTCTATTTGCTCAATAACTTATTCACCCATAATCCTTTTTTTTTCCCTTTGTTTGTCCACTACTTCTTATGAATCTAAACAAAGGAGTTCCGATAGACCTGGAAAAGAAGGAAAGGAATAGTAATCTTTGATGAACAGGAAAAAAAAATAATTATTATTTTGATACAAGACGACACAAGAAAAAGGGTGCAAATTCCTTTTTCTTGTGTCGTCTTGTGTCGAATAGAAGATTAGGAAGACTAGTAATCCTTCCTAAAAGTATTTGTTCCTTTCATTTTTCCCATCCTTGCCTTGTATTCTCTTCTTTTGTATTTGTTTGTATGCCTATTGTTTATTACTAAAATGGAATACAAGTAATGAATTCCAGGCGTCCTGCAAAACAAAAAGAGTATAAACAAAGCAAGCAAAAGGATTTACAGAATTTTTTGATCATACATAATTGTATCGATGGACAAAAAATCGGCACTTTTTACCAACTTTATGGTAAGGAATCTCTGGACCTAAAAATTCATTTCGTACAATTGAACTTTTTCAAACTGTTTCTTTTTAAGAACCAAAAAAACTTGTGCCAAAATAACAGATGCGAAAAAGAACAAAAGGCCTTGGACGCGTAATGGATCTTGAAGCACTATTTCTGCATCTCCCTGACCAAACCCTCCTACATTGGGATTGCTTGTTAATGGTTGATCAAGCTTGATGGATTCACCCTCTGAAACAAGAAGTTCTGGCCCTGGAGGTATAATATCAACCACTTGACGTCCATCCGATGCATCAACTATGGTTATTTCATATCCTCCCTTTTCTTTACGTACTATTTTGCTTACTATACCTGCTGATGTAGCATTATAGACTGTATTGTTACTCTTGCTACCATCAGGATAAATCTGACCCCTTCCTCTGTTCCCACCCACATATATGGGATATTTTAAGAAGTGAACGTCTTTCTTCGTAGCAGGGTCGGGGGAAAGAATGGGAAAGACGATTTCACTATATTTCTGACCCGGAACAGGACCTATCACAAGAATATTTTTTTTATTGGGACGATAACTCTGAAAAGACGGATTTCCTATCTTTTCTTTCAACTCAGGAGAAATACGATCGGGGGGGGCTAATTCGAATCCCTCGGGTAAAATAAGAACAGCACCCACATTCAAACCCCCTTTTTTACCATTAGCAAGAACTTGTTTCAGTTGCATATCATAAGGAATTCGAACAACTGCTTCAAATACAGTATCAGGAAGCACAGCTTGCGGAACTTCAATATCCACGGGCTTATTAGCTAAATGGCAATTAGCACATACAATTCGTCCAGTTGCTTCTCGTGGGTTTTCATAACCCTGCTGCGCAAAAATGGGATATGCATTTGAAATGTATGTTCGAGTTATTACATATATCATGATCGATACAGAAATGGATCGAGTCATCTGTTCCTTTACCCAAGAAAAAGTATTTCTATTTTGCATGTCCAATCATAGATCTCGGAATTTCTACAATAAATTAGATAGGGAACTTTACTAGTTCCCTATGCACGAGTCTGTCATTGTACTGGAATAGTTGTACTGGAATATAGGACGAATACCTTGAACCGGTAAAAATAAAATATAAAGAATTAAGTAAGATTCAAAATGCTTTCTTTATAAAGGAAGAAAGATTCTGATTTATTTGATTGATATCAGTAGATCAAATGAGTTCTTCATTCATTCATTGAATGATAAATGACTACAAGCGAAGGAGATACACGATTTAAATAATGGAAAATCCAATATTTCACAATTGTATCTAGAATAACTGGAAAAGTGGAAACAAGACCAGATATAATTTGATCGTTATGAGCCAATCCAAAATCGTTGTAGAACGAACCAATTATTAGTTCCCAACCATGAGTCGAGTGAAATCCAATCCATAAATCAGTAACTAAAAGAATCGAAAAAGCTTTTATTGTGTCACTTAAGTTATAGAGGAATTCCTGAACCCAAGAATTAAGAATGACAAGTTCCTCATTACCCAAAATAAAATAACCACTTAGAATAGCGAAAGAGATTATATTTGTCGAGAAATGCAAAATGATATGGAGATGATATTCATTGTGTGTTTTGACCAATTGTATCGTTTCCTTGTGTATTCCTATACGAAGTTTTTGTATATGTGTCTCCGGGTACTCCTTTATCATTTCGTCCAACAGAAAGAGTTCTTCTAATTCTATGAATCTTTCTAGAACGTTTTTCTCTTGAATATCATTCAAGAGAGTTTCGGATTGCCAGGTATTCCACCAATTAGTAACCCAAAGTTCCAGACATTTATTAAATGAGAGAGAGATCCACCAGGGCAAAAATACTATAGATACAAGATATGGGAAAGAAGGCAATGCTTTCTTTTTTTTCATTTTTTATCTGTGAATTTAATTGTTAATGAACCTGCTTCATTCGTTGACTCTATATGATATTTCTCTGAAGCACGAGTTCTATAACAAGGTATTGAACCTATGGGTCTATTCATTCCAATTTTTGTGTAAAAATTGAGTTTAGTTCTTGGATCTAGAAGGAATATAGAAATGGGATAAGGGTCCGTCCTTTTCGGATAAAAATGCAAAATCAATATTATTCCCAGATATCTCAATTGGGCAAATTCGAAGCAATTTCATCTTCATTTGTTCCTTTCTATGAATACTCGAAAACCCACTTAAAATAACGAATCGGATTTCGAAATGAAAACCCCCCTCAGTTAATTATTTCGAAATGTTTCACCATCTAGCCACAAGCAAGGAAAAAAAAAGGTATCATCAAAATTTTGGGCCTAAAAAGATGAGATGAATTCCGTATTACGAAATACATGTTCGGATATATTTGATGAATCCCTACTTATTAGATTAGCCTTTTTTCTAGTAGCAATTTTCTAGTAGAAAAGAATTGAGTTGGGATTCATACGCATACGAAATACTTTTGGTATACCATTTGTATACCAAAATTTCTTCTTTTCTTAATTATAGTATAGTTTATACTAGTTATTCCATATATGCCCTCCTGCTTTTTTGTTTTATTCTATGGGATGGGAGTCGCCACGACAAAGGAAGGAGGAAATAGAATAATCTAACATATTTTGTTCGAATGAACATTCCAAAAAGACTTCAATTGTATTAAAAAAGGAATTAGCAAGTTCCTTCCCCCATGCCGAGAAAACATTTATTTTTTATTGTGTTCAATTCATTTCAAAATACTTCAATTGGTACGCGCAAGAAATAGGCCAATTCGGCAGCTTTTTGTTCAATTTCTCGTGGAGTAAAATTCTCATCAGTACGAGTCAAGGGAATGGCCCCTTGACCTCTGATTTCCATATAAAGGACACGACGAGGATAAAGACCCTCTTTAACCTCAATTCTGATTGATTGGATATCTCTCATAAGGAAGCGAAGGAAGATGCGACGATTTATTCCAGGAAATCCCCAACGAAAAATGCACACAATTCCTTCTTTTATATCGAATCGGTCATAACCACTACCTACATTCCACAAAATTGTGCACCACAAATAGGAGCTAACGAATAGACCTGCGATCCCGTAAAAAGACATCACGATTCCTTGTGGAAAAAAAAGAATTTGCTGAGATGGAAATACGGATATCAGATTCCTACCAAGATAACTGGAAGTTCCAACCGCTAAGAATCCTAGTGAACCTAAAAAAAGGATACAGGCCCAGCAAAAATTACTTGTTTTTCGAGACCCCCTTATAAGTTCTATCCATATATGTTCTGATCGCCAATTCATACTATACTAGATCCAGTTGCATTCGATTGGAATTGAGAGAATAACCCAAATTTGACTTTACCTTTCTTGATCCCGAAGTAACTTTCATCAACTAGCACTATTCTGATGTGGAGTAATTGGTTAGATACATTGACTTTCTATTAAAAATATTTACTGATCCGTTCCGTTTTTAACCAGCTATACCCTGCATATATATACATGCATTTATGCAGATATCATGTATCCGCATGCATAACAGTTCTTTCATTTGTGTGTGGAAAGAACCACCTCTCGTACCATATTGCACTAAATAAATATCTGTATTATGATACAGTGTTGAAATAAATTGATAAGATTTGGTCCCATTGGATCTAGACAATCTTATTTTTTTGGACATGAAGAGATAAAGAAGCCATTGCAATTGCCGGAAATACTAGGGCCACTAAAGGCACAAAAATAGAGGGTAAGTTGAGATCTGTCATAGAATGGGTGCCTCGATTTAATATTTGTATCTATATATTTGTATCTATTAGAAAGATATCTTATGATATGATAAGTATATCTATTATAAGTAATATTAAGTAATATTGACTATTGTATTTTATATAATATTTTATATAATATGAAGTTTGAATAATAATATTCAAAAATAATATAATACTACTAAGTATATATAAACAATTAAGTAAATATAAAAATACTATTTTAATTTAATATTAAAATAGTAATAAAAAAAAAAAGAAAATAAAAAAAAGGATAGAAAATAAGTGCAAAAATGTATAACTAAATTAAGTGTACCTATTCATCTTTCTACACGAATATAGATAGGATAATCTTCTTTTACAAATTTTATTATTCTTCTTCTCCCATCCTTATGTTCTTTCTATCTTTCTAATCTAATAAGGAGTTTCTTATTAAAAAGGAGTTTTCTTATGAAAATGAAGTTCATTATGAATTCGCGACTCTAAATAATACGATCCAACAAACTGGGATTCATAGTAAAAATGCGATAGATATAGAAATTATTTTATTCCATTTCCATATTTGATATTTCTTTTTATTTTGATATTTTTTTTTTCATTATTGTCTATCTTTATTAATACGTAAGATAGCCAGATAAAATTCTTTTTATTTCCCCAAATTAGAATTCCTCGGAAAGAGAAATTCACTTTTTTATTTTATCCTGTTGGTAGAGGTTCATAATACCTAATCATGAATAGGGGTAAGATAAAAA